TCGATTGGTTCATAACGCTTCTAGAAAAGAATACTTAGCCAAAGAGTATGATCCGTTCTTCAATGTCTCAGATCAGAGAAGAATCAAAAAATCAGATCAAGATCAAATAACAATCGATAAAAGCCTTTTTTCTCAATTAAAAAATACTTTGAAAAAAAAACTATTCCCTGAATATAGGGGAATTGAATGCGACCTGATTTCTGTTCTTTGTCTTGTACGTCCTGGTGAGGATTTTAAGGATGACGACGATCAATTCTATACAGAACTTCTCAAAAATTTTAGAGACCCTTTTGAGAATCAGAATGAAAAACCCCTTTCGTTGGAGAAGGATAAAAAGATTCATCCGATTTACGGAAAAAAAGTGCCTCGATGGCCATACAAATTAATCGACGAAATAGAACTAGAAACAGAAGTCTTTACAGACGAAGAGTATCAAATTCGTTCAATAAAATCCAGATTTGATGTACTAGCTTTGTCTAACCAGGTGAAGCTGCCTGAGGCTTTTAGTAGCCTACAGTTGGAAGACGAAGAAGATCATGTTGTACCCGAGTTTACAGTTCATGCAGACTTCCGCCGAGAGCTAATCAAAGGTTCTATGCGGGCGCAAAGGCGTAAAATGATTATTTCTAAATGGTATCAAATAAGGGCGCATTCCCCTCTTTTTTTCGACAAAACAAAAAGAATCCCCTTGAAACGTTTTTTTTTGAAGCTCTACAATATGATCGAACTCATTGTTAGGCTTTTAAAAACATTGGTGGGGAAAGGCACAATTGTAGAGTCTACAAAAGGGCAAAAGAAAAGGGAACAAAAAAAAAGCGAAAAAGAACAAAAACAAGAAAGACGAGAACAAAAAAAACAAAGGGAAAAAGATCTGGACACAGTGCGAATGGAGATAGCATTGATCTGGGAGAGCATTCCAGATATTCAAAACTTTAGAACTTTCGTGTTATTTTTTCACTCTTTTATGAGAAAATATATTATAATACCTTTTCTCATCCTTGCGAAAAATAGCGTACGTATACTCCTATTGCAACGTCCTGAATGGTCTCTGGATTTTGAGGACTTGAAAAGAGAAACCCATGTTAAATGTACTTTTAGCGGCATTCCATTAACCGGAAGAGAAGATCCCTCAGATATGTTCACAGAGGGTATGCAGATAAAAATCGTATTTCCTTTCCGCCTGAAACCTTGGCACAAAAAGAAAATGACCGAGGAGAAAGAAGATTCTTCTTTTTTAACAGTTTGGGGACGGGAAACTAAACTTCCTTGTGGTGAGCCCCGAGAAATACCTTCCTTTTTTAAACCCATTTTAAAGAAATTCAAGAAAAAAATGGAAGAAATAAAAAGGAAGGGTTTATTATTTGTAATAATAAAAGAGCTACTAGGAAAAACAAAACAAAATGAAGTTCTTTTTAAACTTTTACAAGAAACAATAAAATGGGGTACAAAAATTAGTTTGTTTATAAACAAAAAAACAAAAAAAATAAAAAAAATATTAAAAATATTCATAATAAAAATAACAAAAAAAATACTAAAACTAATAAACAACCTAATAATAAACGGAATAAAAATAAAAAATAAAATAACAGAAAAATTAGAAAAATTCCGCAGATCAAGGGAAATTAAAGAAGAAAAAGATTCGAAAATTGACAAATCATCTACATCTCCGAGTTCATTGCAAGAAACAAAAATGAATAATCTGACTGATAGACTAAATAGAGTTCGAAATGAAATAGCTATAGTTGAAAAAGAACTAGAAAAAATCGAGAAAAAAAGAGGAACTACAAGAATAAAAAAAAAAAGAAGAAATCCTCGATTAATCTCTAAATTACCCCTTGTTTTAAAACTATTCATTCAAAGAATATCTCAAAATGGAATTTTATCTATCATTAACATGAAAGCAAGAAAAGAAGAAAAAAAAAAACAAAAGAAAAATCCAAGTCGGTTTATTTCGACTATACAAAAGTCACTCGATTATATTAGAAATAATAAAACAAATTCGCCTATTTTTTATGACTTATCCTATGTGTCACAAGCATATGTATTTTTCAAATTATCACAAATCCAAGTTAGTAACTCGTATAGATTAAAATCTGTTCTTCAATATCAAGAAACCCCCCTTTTTCTTAAGCCTGAAATAAAGGATTCTTTTGAAACACAAGGAATGGTTCATTCGAAATTAAGGGCTAAGAAATTTCCAAGTTATGAAATGAATCAATGGAAAAACTGGTTAAGAGGACATTATCAATACCCTTTATCTCAGATAAAATGGTCTGGCTTAACACCAAAAAAATGGCGTCGTATAGCTAAAAAAAGAATTTTAAAAAAACGGGATTCATATGAAAAAGACCAATTAATGGATTCCAAAAAGCGATTTGAAGTAGATTCATTATCTACTAAAAATGAAAACGAAAATTATAAAAAAAACTATAGATATGATTTGTTATCATATAAATTTCTTAATTATGAAAATCAAAGGGCATGCTTTTTTTATAGATCTCCGTTTCAAGGAAATAAGAACCAAGAGATTTCTTATACCACACCTAAAGAACAATCTTTGGATACGCAGATAAACATCCCCCTTAAAACTTATCTAGGAAAATTAGATTATCGATATCTATATCTGGAAACAGAAACCGAGAAACCTTTTTTTACAAATGAGAGGTGGGAAACCATCCATTCTTATAGTATAACTCGAAGTGTTATGAATAGTATAACTCGAAGTGTTATGAACAAATCGAGTCCTTGTTTCAAGTCTAGTTTTGAGTCGGTTTTTGGTACAATTCCAAAAACAACTCCAAAGACAAATTCACGAAAGTACCACAAACTTGTTTTGTATTGGATGGAAATGAATGAGAAAATGCTAAAGCGTCCAGACATGCAAATTGTGCTTTCGTCCTTCCCAGGAATTGGGTTCCTTTCTTGGGCATATAAAAATAAATATACAGTTTGGCTTATGCGAGGAAAATATAATCATTCCAGTATGCTACATAAAGTGATGCATTTCACTTTGACAACTGATGATAAAAAGATCCTTGAAGATTTTTATTGGGTGTCACCGATAAAAGGAGATCCAAATGAAGAAGAAGTAGAAAAGTTACAAGAAGTCAAAAGAATCCTACGAAAATTCGAATACGAACCAGTAGTAGACCCCTTAGAAGAAGAAGTACTACCAGAAAAAGAATGGTTTTTTGAATTTGAACCCGCTCGCCCAGACCCCTCAGAACAAAAAGAGAGTCAAAAACAAAAAGAGAATCAAAAACAAAAAGAGAGTCAAGAAGAAAAAGAGAGAAAAGAGGAAAAAGAGAGAAAAGAGGAAAAAGAGAGTCAAGAGGAAGAACAGAGTCAAGAGGAAAAAGAGAGTCAAGAGGAAGAACAGAGTCAAGAAGAAGAACAGAGTCAAGAGGAAAAAGAGAGTCAAAAACAAAAGGATAGTCAAGAAGACAAAAATCAAAAACAATACAAATCAAAAAAAAAGAAAAAGCCGGAGGAAACAATCGAACTAGACAGAAATTCGATAGACATATTCCTAACCCTGGAAGATTTTTTCGTTTTTCAAACAGAATGCACGGAATCTATTTTCGAAAAAGTGACGCGTCGTGTGTATCTAGCCCCTGTCGTGGTTAAAACGAAAACTTTAGAGAGATTGTTGGGATTTACAATTGCAATGGAAAATAGATCAAGTGTGAGTAATATGCTCTTTTTTAGGGATCTAACAACAGAATTGATGGACAGTGGTGTGTTGGTTTTCCAACCCATTCGTATGTCTGAACAGAAGGATGGAGAATTGATTCTGTTTCAAACCCTGGGTATTTCCTCTTTTTCATCCTTTTTTCAGGAAAAGGAAAAGAAAAGGGAAGGATCTAAGCTCCTTTCTTGGTATTTACAAGAAAAAAGAAAGACTTTTCATAACATCTTTTCACTACATCGAAGAATAACAGCAAAATCTGTTGATTTGCTTGTTCCCGAAACGATTTTATCGTTTAGACATCGTAGAAAATTGAGAATTCTAATTTGTTTGAATTCAAAGAATAGAAACGATGTAGATAGAAATCCAGCATTTTGGAACGGAAAGAACGTAAAAAACAGTATCCAAGTTTCACATAAGAAAAATCATCTTGATAGAGCGAAAAATCAATTAATGAAATTGAAGCTCTTTCTTTGGCCTAATTATCGATTAGAAGATTTAGCTTGTATGAATCGTTATTGGTTTGATACCAATAATGGTAGTCGTTTCAGTATGTTAAGGATACAGATGTATCCACGATTGAAAGTTCGTGGATAATACCCTTTTTCGATATATCATATACCCCATATATATATTTATATATAGGGTATATGAAAGTAAACAAATACACAGATCCCATGTCTTGTCTCACATTTCATTTTAGTATCCAATAGGAACTGAATAATGTCTCAATTAGATCTCGAAATGAATCAACAAAACCTTCTTCATTTTAGATCTAAATTCTTCGATACAAAAACGTACCAATCCTTTTCTATCCCTATCTAAATCCAATTTTCAATTGGATTGGTTCATTTGAATTCATAAAATTCGGATTAGATTTTTGTATATATCACATGCCAATTAATGGCATTATTATTACTGATCGGTAAAATCCATATCTGTAAAAAAGAAGGGGGCTTTTTTTTATGGTCAAAAATTCATTCATTTCGGTTATTTCTCAAAAAGAAAACAGAGGGTCTGTTGAATTTCAAGTATTTAGTTTCACCACTAAGATAAGTAGACTTAGTTCACATTTGGAATTGCACAAAAAAGACTATTCATCTCAGAGAGGTTTGCGAAAAATTTTGGGAAAACGTCAACGACTGCTGGCCTATTTGTCAAAAAAAAATAGAGGGCGCTATAAAGAATTAATTGGTGAGTTGGATATTCGAGAGATAAAAACTCGTTAATTTGAAGCGTGATACGATTTAAGCTTAGTCGTTTCAATTTTGATGAACTTCTTTTTACTTTCAGCAATGCATGGAAGAATGACTCGGGAAAAACTTATGATTGCACCAACTACAAGAAAAGACCTTATGATAGTCAATATGGGCCCTCACCACCCATCAATGCACGGTGTTCTTCGACTGATCGTTACTCTGGAGGGTGAAGATGTTATTGACTGTGAACCAATATTGGGTTATTTACATAGAGGGATGGAGAAACTGGCGGAAAATCGAACAATTATACAGTATTTGCCTTATGTAACGCGTTGGGATTATTTAGCTACTATGTTCACAGAAGCAATAACCGTAAATGGACCCGAACAGCTAGGCAATATTCAAGTACCTAAAAGAGCTAGCTATATCAGAACTATTATGTTGGAGTTGAGTCGTATCGCTTCCCATTTGTTATGGCTTGGCCCTTTTATGGCAGATATTGGGGCACAGACCCCCTTCTTCTATATTTTTCGAGAACGCGAATTGATCTATGACCTATTCGAAGCTGCTACCGGTATGCGCATGATGCATAATTATTTTCGTATCGGAGGAGTCGCTGCTGATCTACCTCATGGCTGGATAGATAAATGTTTGGATTTTTGCGATTATTTTTTAACCGGGGTTGCTGAATACCAAAAGCTTATTACACGGAATCCCATTTTTTTAGAACGAGTTGAGGGCATAGGCGTTATTGGCGCAGAAGAAGCACTAAATTGGGGTTTATCAGGGCCAATACTACGAGCTTCCGGAATAGAATGGGATCTTCGTAAAGTTGATCGTTATGAATGTTACGACGAATTGGATTGGGAGATTCAATGGCAAAAAGAGGGGGATTCGTTAGCTCGGTATTTAGTACGAATCGGTGAAATGACCGAATCCATAAAAATTATCCAACAGGCTCTGGAAGGAATTCCAGGGGGACCCTATGAGAATTTAGAAATCCGACGCTTTGATAGAATAAAAGACCCCGAATGGAATGATTTTGAATATCGATTTATTAGTAAAAAACCTTCTCCAACTTTTGAATTGTCCAAGCAAGAACTTTATGTAAGAGTCGAAGCACCAAAAGGAGAATTGGGAATTTTTCTGATAGGAGATCAGAGTATTTTTCCTTGGAGATGGAAAATCCGACCGCCGGGTTTTATCAACTTGCAAATTCTTCCTCAGTTAGTTAAAAAAATGAAATTGGCTGATATTATGACGATACTAGGTAGCATAGATATCATTATGGGAGAAGTTGATCGTTGAAATGATCATTGAGACAACAGAAATACAAGCTATCAATTCTTTTTCCAGATTGGAATCCTTAAAAGAAGTCTATGGGAGCATATGGATGCTTGTCCTTATTTTCACTCTTCTATTAGGAATCACACTAGGTGTACTAGTTATTGTTTGGTTAGAAAGAGAAATATCTGCAGGGATACAACAACGCATTGGACCTGAATACGCCGGGCCTTTCGGAATTCTTCAAGCTCTAGCAGATGGTACAAAACTACTTTTCAAAGAGAATCTTCTTCCATCTAGAGGAGATACACGTTTATTCAGCATCGGGCCAGCCATAGCAGTCATATCCATTTTACTAAGTTATTCAGTAATTCCTTTTAGCTTTCACTTTATTCTGGCCGATCTTAGTATTGGTGTTTTTTTATGGATCGCCGTTTCAAGTCTTGCTCCCCTTGGACTTCTTATGTCGGGATATGGATCAAATAATAAATATTCCTTTTTAGGTGGATTAAGGGCTGCTGCTCAATCAATTAGTTATGAAATACCATTAACTCTATGTGTATTATCAATATCTCTACGTGCGATTCGATGAGACATAAAATTTCCCCTATTTCTTTCTAGCAAGAAAGTGAAATGAGTTGAATTCTTTTTTTATTCATTATTGGGGTTGATCAACTAAACCAGATAGTTATATGAGTGAAATAAAACGGCTTAAAAATTTGCTGTGAAAGGAATTCAATCTCATTTCCTATGTACAAGAATTAAGTGAAAGTAAACATAAGCAGTCGAGACTGTTTACCCCAAGATTGGTTGATTAGTAATCATGGCTTGAAGCGGGTTTAAAAGATCAACTGCATGGGTTTTTACTATCTATTGCCATAGATACCCTAATGAGAGATTCAAAAAATGAGTGGATGGTTAGGAAGACCAAGATACACAAAGGATTAGTAATGGAGATTCTGTAAATTATCCAATAGGATAGTTCTTTATAGAAAAGTAATTAAAATTGGGGCTTTAAGTTGGTAGAAATGATTAAGAAGTACTCCCCATGATTTCGATCCAGAGTCTATTCCTATCCACCGATTAAGAAAATAACTATCAAGAACGAAGCAATCTTTTATTTTGGGTAATGTCCCCTTTTTTGAGAAAGGAGAATAGGAATGAAATAAAATCGAAAGACTAGAATTGCAAAAAGAGATCCTTTTTGATTCATAACTCTTTCATTTTATAGAGAGCAAGACAATCCTTGTTCTGGAATGCAATGTCTAATTCTTTTTCGTAATCGAAATTGGTAGGTTGAAATATCTATATGATATTCCTCTAAAAAGT